GTTAATGTAGCTTACATATTAAAGCAAGACACTGAAAATGTCTAGACGAGTATATATACTCCATAAACACAAAAGTTTGGTCCTGGCTTTTTTATTAGTTGTTAATAAAATTATACATGCAAGAATCATCTGTCCAGTGAAAATGCCCTTTAAATAAAGAAAATTTAAAGGAGCTGATATCAAGCACACCAATGGTAGCTCATAACATCTTGCTCAGCCACACCCCCACGGGATACAGCAGTAATTAAAATTAAGCAATAAACGAAAGTTTGACTAAGTTATATAACAAATTAAAGGGTTGGTAAATCTCGTGCCAGCCACCGCGGTCATACGATTAACCCTAATTAATAAAACCCGGCGTAAAGAGTGTTAAAATCTATAAATCAAAATAAGATTAAATTTTATCTAAGTTGTAAAAAACTACAGATAAAAATAAAACCATACACGAAAGTAATCTTAATATAATTAAATACACTAAAGCTAAGATACAAACTGGGATTAGATACCCCACTATGCTTAGCCATAAACAAAGACATTTTAAAACAAAAATGTTCGCCAGAGAACTACTAGCAACAGCTTAAAACTCAAAGGACTTGGCGGTGCTTTAAACCCACCTAGAGGAGCCTGTTCTATAATCGATGAACCCCGTTACACCTCACCACCTCTTGCTAATTCAGCCTATATACCGCCATCTTCAGCAAACCCTAATAAGGATTAAAAGTAAGCACAATCACATTCATAAAAACGTTAGGTCAAGGGGTAGCCAATGAAGTGGAAAGAAATGGGCTACATTTTCTTTATAACAAAAAAATATAACGGTAATCTCTATGTAACCTAAAGATTTAAGGAGGATTTAGTAGTAAATTAAGAATAGAGAGCTTAATTGAACTTGGCTATGAAGCACGCACACACCGCCCGTCACCTTCTTCAAATATATACTCAAATTTAATTAAATTTTCAATATGAGAGGAGATAAGTCGTAACAAGGTAAGCATACTGGAAAGTGTGCTTGGAAAACAAAGCGTAGCTTATAATAAAGTATCTAGTTTACACCTAGAAGATTTCAGACTAACTGACCGCTTTGAGCTATTACTAGCCTATAATACTTCTTGTATAATTTTATACTATAATAATATCATCAAAAATGTAAAATAAAACATTTATACCTAAAAGTATAGGAGATAGAAATTAACTTCAGCGCTATAGAGAAAGTACCGCAAGGGAAAGATTGAAAGAAATAAAAAAAGCAAAAAATAGCATAGATTACACCTACTACCTTTTGCATAATGAGTTAACTAGAATTAAATTGACAAAAAGAACTTAAGTCAATTTCCCCGAAACCAAACGAGCTACTTTTAAACAGCTGTAAGAGCAAACTCGTCTATGTGGCAAAATAGTGAGAAGATTTAAAAGTAGAGGTGAAAAGCCTACCGAGCTTGGAGATAGCTGGTTATCCAAATAAGAATTTTAGTTCAACTATAAATTTTCCTAAAAGCTGAACAAATTAAATGAAAATTTATATGTTAACTTAAGGAGGGACAGCTCCTTAAACAAGGATACATCCTTAAACAGAGAGTAAACAGTATAACCATCATTGTAGGCCTAAAAGCAGCCATCAATTAAGAAAGCGTTAAAGCTCAACAAAACTTTACACAATCTTATTTCAAAAATTCATAACAACCCCTGTTTAAAAAATTGGATTAATCTATATTCCTATAGAAGAAATAATGTTAATATGAGTAACAAGAAAAATTTTCTCCTTGCACAAGTTTAAACAACCCTACCAAATTAACAATAATATATAAAACCCACTAAACTAGAATATTTATTATAAATATTGTTAACCCAACTCAGGAGTGCAGTTAAAGGAAAGACTAAAATAAATAAAAGGAACTCGGCAAACATAAATCCCGCCTGTTTACCAAAAACATCACCTCTAGCATCACAAGTATTAGAGGCACTGCCTGCCCAGTGACATTATAGTTAAACGGCCGCGGTATCCTGACCGTGCAAAGGTAGCATAATCACTTGTTCTTTAAATAAGGACTAGTATGAACGGCATCACGAGGATTTAACTGTCTCTTATTTACAGTCAGTGAAATTGATCTTCCCGTGAAGAAGCGAGAATAATATAATAAGACGAGAAGACCCTATGGAGCTTAAATCTATTTACCTAACTCAAATATTCATACCCAAGGAAATAAAAACAAAAATCTAGGTAAATAATTTTGGTTGGGGTGACCTCGGAGAAAAATTAAACCTCCGAATGATACTAGCTAAGACCCTACAAGTCAAAGCAACATTCATAAATTGACCCAGAATATTCTGATCAATGGACCAAGTTACCCTAGGGATAACAGCGCAATCCTATTCTAGAGTCCTTATCGACAATAGGGTTTACGACCTCGATGTTGGATCAGGACCCCCCAAATGGTGCAACCGCTATTAAAGGTTCGTTTGTTCAACGATTAAAGTCCTACGTGATCTGAGTTCAGACCGGAGTAATCCAGGTCGGTTTCTATCTATTGAAAACTCCTCCCAGTACGAAAGGACAAGAGAAGTGAGGCCAATAAAGCTTACATGCCTCGATAGCAAAAAAATGATATTATATCAATTCTATAGCTATCATTTATACAACCCAAGATAAGGGTTTGTTAAGGTGGCAGAGCCCGGTAATTGCATAAAACTTAAAACTTTACCATCAGAGGTTCAATTCCTCTCCTTAACACTTATGTACATAATTAATTTTATATTATTAATTATCCCTATTCTTCTAGCTATAGCATTCTTAACTTTACTAGAACGCAAAATACTCGGCTATATGCAATTACGAAAAGGACCAAACATTGTAGGTCCTTACGGAATTCTCCAACCAATGGCTGACGCATTAAAATTATTTACTAAAGAACCATTATACCCCTCAACATCATCAATTTTCCTATTCACTATTGCTCCATCACTAGCACTCACACTCGCCTTATCTATATGAATCCCTTTACCTATACCTTACTCTCTCATTAATATAAACTTAGGAGCTTTATTCATCCTAGCTACATCAAGCCTTGCCGTTTATTCTATCCTATGATCAGGATGAGCATCAAATTCCAAATACGCTTTATTTGGAGCCCTGCGGGCTGTAGCCCAAACAATTTCATATGAAGTTACTTTAGCCATTATTCTATTATCCGTCTTACTTCTAAACGGGTCATACAACTTAAACAACTTAATAATAACCCAAAAAAACATCTGATTAATTTTACCCACTTGACCACTAGCCATAATATGATTTGTATCAACCCTAGCAGAAACAAATCGAGCTCCTTTTGATCTAACCGAAGGAGAATCAGAACTAGTATCCGGGTTCAATGTAGAATACGCTGCAGGCCCATTTGCCCTTTTCTTCATAGCTGAATATATGAATATCTTAATAATAAATGCCCTAACAACAATCATTTTCTTCAATTCTATACCAAACCTAACAACACCAGAATTACACTCAACAAATTTTATAATCAAAACACTAATTTTAACAGCCCTTTTCTTATGAATTCGAGCCTCATATCCTCGATTTCGTTACGATCAACTAATACATCTACTGTGAAAAAATTTCCTCCCCCTAACCCTAGCTCTATGCATATGACACATTTCCATACCTATTTTCATATGCAACATCCCTCCTCAATCAACTTAGAAATATGTCTGAAAAAGAGTTACTTTGATAGAGTAAATCATAGAGGTTCAAGCCCTCTTATTTCTAGAACAATAGGAATTGAACCTAATCTAAAGAACTCAAAATTCTCTGTGCTACCATTACACTTCATTCTAATAGTAAGGTCAGCTAAATAAGCTATCGGGCCCATACCCCGAAAATGTTGGTTCCAACCCTTCCCGTACTAATTAACATAGCACTAATAATAACTATTTTTACTACATTAATTATAGGAACTTTAATCACACTAATTAGCTCCCACTGACTATTAATATGAGTAGGACTTGAAATAAGCATGTTAGCTATTATTCCCATTCTAATAAACAAAAACAACCCACGATCTATTGAAGCTGCTACCAAATATTTTCTAATACAAGCAACAGCATCAATAATTATACTACTATCTATTATCCTTACCATAATATTCTCAGGCCAATGATCAATTATATACTCAACTAACCAAATTATTTCCCTAATCCTAACTATTTCATTAATCATAAAACTAGGATTAGCCCCATTCCACTTCTGAGTTACAGAAGTCACACAAGGCACATCTCTTATTCCCGGTATAATCTTACTCACATGACAAAAAATTGCACCCTTATCTATTTTAATCCAAATCTATCCGACAATCAATCAACCTTTAATCATCATTTCAGCTACCCTATCAACACTATTAGGAGGTTGAGGAGGTCTAAATCAAACTCAATTACGAAAAATCATAGCTTATTCATCAATTAGTCACATAGGATGAATACTAATCATCATATTCTATAACCCCTCAATTTCATTATTTAACTTATTAATTTATATTATATTAACCATTACTATATTCTCCACCTTATTAATTAATAACAACTTAGCAACCCTATCTCTATCACATGTATGAAGCACATCTCCCCCAGTAATTATTATTATTTTAATAAACCTTTTATCACTAGGAGGCCTTCCACCCATAACAGGATTCTCCCCTAAATGAATCATTATTCAAGAACTAATAAAAAATGACAACATCATAATTCCCCTAATCATAACTATCCTAGCCCTCCTCAACCTATACTTCTATATACGATTAACCTACTCAACTACACTAACACTATTTCCCGCCTCTAACAATACAAAAACCAAATGATACTTTAACATAAATAAAAAAATAATTATAACACCACCCTTAATTACACTATCAATCATATCACTCCCAATAACACCTATATTCATAATCTTAAACTAGGAAATTAGGTTAATTAGACCAAGAGCCTTCAAAGCCCTTAGCAAATATACAAATATTTATTTCCTGACTTAAGGATTGCAAGACTACTACTCACATCAACTGGATGCAAACCAGCCACTTTATTTAAGCTAAACCCTTTTTAGATTGATGGGATACAAACCCACGAAAAATTAGTTAACAGCTAATTACCCTAAACAACTGGCTTCAATTTACTTCTCCCGCCCTTTGGAAAAAAAAAAGGAGGGCGGGAGAAGCCCCGGCAGGATTGAAGCTGCTCCTTTGAATTTGCAATTCAATATGAATAATCACCTCGAAGCTTGGTAGAAAAAGGATTATAACCTTTATCTTTAGATTTACAGTCTAATACTTATTCAGCCATTCTACCCCGCCTACTTATGTTTATTAATCGATGGTTATTTTCTACAAATCATAAAGATATTGGAACTCTATATCTCCTATTTGGAGCATGAGCAGGCATGGTAGGAACCGCCTTAAGCCTTCTAATTCGAGCAGAACTGGGTCAACCCGGAACATTACTAGGAGATGATCAAATCTATAATGTTATTGTCACTGCCCATGCATTTGTAATAATTTTCTTCATAGTAATGCCAATTATAATTGGAGGCTTCGGAAATTGACTAATCCCATTAATAATTGGAGCTCCAGATATAGCTTTTCCTCGAATAAATAATATAAGCTTCTGATTACTCCCACCTTCATTCCTTCTTTTACTAGCTTCATCTATAGTTGAAGCCGGCGCCGGAACAGGATGAACAGTATANCCCCCTTTAGCTGGAAATCTAGCTCATGCAGGAGCTTCTGTTGACTTAACAATTTTTTCTTTACATTTAGCAGGAGTATCATCCATTTTAGGGGCTATTGACTTTATCACAACTATCATTAATATAAAACCCCCAGCCATAACTCAATATCAGACCCCTTTATTTGTGTGATCTGTACTAATCACAGCTGTACTCCTACTCCTCTCATTACCAGTACTAGCTGCTGGAATTACTATATTATTAACGGACCGTAATTTAAATACAACTTTCTTTGATCCTGCAGGAGGAGGAGATCCAATTCTCTATCAACATTTATTTTGATTTTTTGGTCATCCCGAAGTGTATATTCTAATTTTACCAGGATTCGGTATAATCTCTCACATCGTAACATACTATTCAGGAAAAAAAGAACCTTTTGGTTATATAGGAATAGTGTGAGCTATAATATCTATTGGTTTCCTAGGATTTATTGTATGAGCTCACCATATATTTACAGTTGGAATAGATGTAGATACACGAGCATACTTTACATCAGCTACAATAATCATTGCAATTCCAACAGGAGTAAAAGTATTCAGCTGATTAGCCACTCTACATGGAGGAAACATTAAATGATCACCTGCTATATTATGAGCCTTAGGCTTTATTTTCCTATTTACAGTAGGTGGTTTAACTGGGATTGTCCTAGCAAACTCATCATTAGATATTGTATTACACGACACGTACTATGTTGTAGCTCATTTCCACTATGTTCTATCCATAGGAGCTGTATTTGCAATTATAGGAGGATTTGTGCACTGATTCCCTTTATTTACAGGATATACTTTAAACCCTACATGAGCTAAAATTCACTTTTTCATTATATTTGCAGGAGTAAATATCACTTTCTTCCCTCAACATTTCTTAGGGTTATCGGGTATACCTCGACGTTATTCTGATTACCCAGACGCATACACATTCTGAAACATAATCTCTTCAATAGGCTCATTCATTTCTTTGACAGCTGTAATAGTGATAATTTTCATAGTATGAGAAGCATTCGCCTCTAAACGTGAAGTAATAACAACAGAACTTACCTCAATTAACCTAGAGTGACTTCACGGGTGCCCTCCTCCATACCATACATTTGAAGAACCAACTTATATTAAAACACTATAACAAGAAAGGAAGGAATTGAACCTTCAAAAACTAGTTTCAAGCCAGCTTCATAACCCTTATGACTTTCTTTACAGAAATTAGGTACTAGTAAAATAATAACATAACTTTGTCAAAGTTAAATTATTGGCTTAACCCCAATGTATCTAAATGGCATATCCTTATCAATTAGGTTTTCAAGACGCCACTTCCCCTATCATAGAAGAATTACTTCAATTTCATGACCACACACTAATAATCGTATTCCTAATTAGCACTCTAGTTCTATACCTCATTTCATTAATATTAACTACAAAACTAACTCATACCAGCACAATAGATGCTCAAGAAGTTGAAACTATTTGAACAATTTTACCAGCCATCATTTTAATCATAATCGCACTACCATCCTTACGAATTTTATACATAATAGATGAAGTAAACAATCCCTTATTAACAGTAAAAACTATAGGCCACCAATGGTATTGAAGCTATGAATATACAGACTACGACGAACTAAACTTTGATTCATACATAATCCCCACGATAGAACTAAAACCAGGAGATCTCCGATTATTAGAAGTAGACAATCGAGTAGTCCTACCAATAGAAATGCCTGTACGTGTACTAATCTCATCAGAAGACGTACTCCATTCATGAGCTATTCCTTCTTTAGGATTAAAAACAGATGCAATCCCTGGTCGACTAAACCAAACAATTCTAACATCAACACGCCCAGGATTATTTTATGGCCAATGCTCAGAAATCTGCGGCTCAAACCATAGTTTTATGCCTATTGTTATTGAAATAGTCCCATTAAAAACATTTGAAAATTGATGTACTTCAATATTATAAGACATTATGAAGCTAAATAGCATTAACCTTTTAAGTTAAAGATAGAGAACAATGATTCTCCATAATGAAATGCCACAACTAGACACATCCACATGATTTATTACTATTTTATCAATAATCACTACATTATTCATTCTTTTCCAAATTAAAGTATCTACACACTCATTCCCTATAAACCTGCAACAACCCTCACAAATATTAATAAAACAAAAAATACCTTGAGAAAAAAAATGAACGAAAATCTATTCTCCTCTTTTATTACACCAACTTTAATAGGTATACCTATTATTGTTTTAATCATTATATTCCCTATTATCCTATTTCCCAGTCCCAAACGATTAATCAACAACCGAGTAACTACCCTTCAACAATGATTGGTAAAAATAATTCTAAAACAAATAATATTAATACATAGCGCCAAAGGACGAACTTGATCCCTTATACTAATTTCTCTTATTCTATTTATTGGCACAACTAATCTACTAGGGTTATTACCACATTCATTTACCCCCACTACCCACCTATCAATAAATTTAGGTATAGCTATCCCTTTATGAGCTGGAACTGTTATCTTAGGGTTCCGCTATAAAACAAAAATATCCTTAGCCCATTTCCTTCCACAAGGAACCCCTATCCTATTAATTCCAATACTCATCATTATTGAAACAATTAGTTTATTTATCCAACCTCTAGCATTAGCAGTCCGTTTAACTGCTAACATTACTGCAGGACACTTACTAATACATCTTATTGGAGGAGCAACATCAGTTCTATTCTCTATTAGTCCACCTACTGCTATAATTACATTTATTATTCTTTTACTACTAACAATTCTTGAATTCGCTGTAGCACTAATTCAAGCATATGTATTCACTTTATTAGTTAGCCTTTATTTACATGACAACACTTAATGACCCACCAAACACACGCATACCATATAGTTAATCCCAGCCCATGACCCCTTACAGGAGCATTATCAGCTCTCTTATTAACTTCAGGTTTAGTAATATGATTTCACTTTAATTCAACTACAATCTTACTCCTAAGTATAATTACTAATTTAATAACAATATATCAATGATGACGCGACGTAGTACGAGAAAGCACCTATCAAGGACACCACACAACCACAGTTCAAAAAGGTTTACGATACGGAATAATTTTATTTATTATCTCAGAAGTATTTTTCTTCTCAGGATTCTTTTGAGCTTTTTACCATTCAAGTTTAGCTCCTACACCAGAACTAGGTGGTTATTGACCTCCAACAGGAATCAACCCTTTAAACCCATTAGAAGTCCCCCTATTAAATACATCAGTCCTTCTCGCTTCAGGAGTCTCAATTACATGAGCTCATCACAGTTTAATAGAAGGAAATCGAAAACAAATAACTCAAGCATTAGCTATCACCATTATTCTAGGAGCATATTTTACTCTTCTTCAAATCTCAGAATATTTCGAGGCCTCTTTTACTATTTCTGATGGAATTTATGGATCCACATTCTTTGTTGCGACAGGATTTCATGGCTTACATGTAATTATTGGATCAACTTTCCTAATAACATGCTTACTCCGTCAACTGTACTTCCATTTCACATCTAAACACCATTTCGGATTTGAAGCTGCTGCCTGATACTGACATTTCGTAGATGTTGTTTGAGTTTTCTTATATGTTTCCATCTACTGATGAGGCTCATACTTTCTTAGTATAATTAGTACTACTGACTTCCAATCAGTAAGCCTCACAACACAAAGTGAGAGAGAGTAATTAATATTATTATTTCCTTATCAACTAACTATATTTTAACTATAATCCTCATAACCATTGCATTCTGACTACCCCAATTAAACATCTACACAGAAAAAGCCAGTCCTTACGAATGCGGCTTCGACCCTACAGAAATCACACGATTGCCATTTCCTATAAAATTTTTCCTAATTGCTATTACTTTCCTCTTATTCGATTTAGAAATTGCCCTTCTACTCCCTCTTCCTTGAGCTTTTCAAATCTCCACTATCAACATAACCTCATGAATCTCTACTTCACTAATCCTTATTCTTTCACTAGGATTAACTTATGAATGATTACAAAAAGGATTAGAATGAACAGAATATGGTAGTTAGTTTAATAAAAACAAATGATTTCGACTCATTAAATTATGTCAATTACATAACTACCAATATGACATCAGTTTTATTAAACATTACAATTGCTTTTATTATATCCTTTTTAGGAATTATATTATATCGATCCCACATAATATCATCCCTCTTATGCCTTGAAGGAATAATACTATCTTTATTTATTTTAAGTATTACCATTATACTAAACTATCATTATATCCTTGCTTTTTCCGCACCCCTAATCCTACTAGTGTTCGCTGCTTGTGAAGCAGCAGTAGGTTTAGCGTTACTAGTAATAATCTCAAACACATATGGTATCGATTACGTACAAAACTTAAACCTACTACAATGCTAAAAATTATTCTACCTACAATTATACTAATTCCTACTGTCTGATTATCTAATCTACCATCAATATGAATTAATATTACATCATACAGCCTACTAATTGCATTAATTAGTATTTCTTACTTAAACAAAATTGACATTACAAGTATTAACTACTCAACAATATTTTCCTCCGACTCATTATCTTCACCTTTACTTATCTTAACAACATGGTTACTCCCACTAATAATTATCGCTAGCCAATACCACTTAAAAAATGAAACAGAAATACGAAAAAAAACATATATTACCCTATTAATTTCCCTACAATTATCCCTTATTTTAACTTTTACTGCTACGGAATTAATTTTATTTTATATTTTATTTGAAATAACATTAATTCCAACCTTAATTATTATTACACGCTGAGGAAACCAAACAGAACGAATAGCAGCAGGCTTATACTTTCTATTCTATACTTTAGTGGGGTCACTCCCCCTTTTAATCACCTTAATCTACCTTCAAAACCAACTAGGCACATTAAATTTTTTGATATTTAACTATTATAACTCACCAATCAATCATTCTTGATCTAATAACCTCATATGACTAACATGCACCATAGCATTTATAATCAAATTCCCACTATATGGCTTACACCTATGATTACCCAAAGCACATGTAGAAGCCCCTATTGCAGGATCCATAGTACTAGCAGCCATTTTACTAAAATTAGGAGGTTATGGTATAATACGAATTCTTCAACTCCTTGACCCTATCACTAACCAAATAGCATACCCGTTTATTCTTTTATCACTATGAGGAATAATCATAACTAGCTCAATCTGCCTACGCCAAACAGACTTAAAATCCCTCATCGCCTACTCCTCTATCCGCTGCAATAGCTTTGTAATTGTAGCAATCTTAATCCAAACCCCTTGAAGTTTTATAGGAGCTACTTCATTAATAATCGCACACGGCCTTACATCCTCACTACTATTTTGCCTAGCTAACTCAAATTATGAACGAATCCATAGTCGAACTATATTATTAGCACGAGGTTTACAAATACTATTTCCTTTAATAGGAACATGATGAATTATTGCAAGCCTCACTAACTTAGCTTTACCCCCTACCATCAATCTATTTGGCGAACTACTAATTATCATATCCACATACTCATGATGCAATATAACATTACTCCTTACAGGGATTAACATCTTAATCACAGCTCTATACTCCCTTTATATATTAATCTCAACACAACGAGGAAAGCTACCCTACCATATCCACAATCTATCTCCTACATTCACACGAGAAAATATTCTAATAAGCCTCCACATTATCCCTTTAATCCTACTTTCCCTTAATCCTAAAATTATTTTAGGTAACTTATACTGTAATTATAGTTTAACTAAAACATTAGATTGTGAATCTAAATATAGAAGACTACAAACTTCTTATTTACCTAACAGAGAAAGAATAGTGGAACTGCTAATTCCATATATCCATAGTTAACAATATGGCTTTCTTAAGTTTTCCTAACTTAGACTTTTATAGGATAGAAGTATTCCCTTGGTCTTAGGAATCAAAAAATTGGTGCAACTCCAAATAAAAGTAATAAATTTACTAAATACACTATTTATTATAACCTTAACTACCCTTACCTTACCTATCTTAACATCAATATCAAATATTCATAAAAAACTTCCTTATGCACCATACACCAAAAAAATTACCTCACTATCTTTTTTCCTCAGCCTAATTCCAACCTTCATACTATTCTGTTCCAATAATGAAGTTACTATGTTAAACTGAAATTGACTACTTATTCAAACTTTTCACTTAAACGTAAATATTAAACTAGACTACTTTTCCATTTTATTTATATCAGTAGCATTATTCGTCACATGATCTATTATAGAGTTCTCTCTTTGATACATACACTCTGACCCCTACATAGACAAATTCTTTAAATACCTTCTACTTTTCCTAATTACAATGATAATTTTAGTCACAGCAAATAACTTATTCCAACTTTTTATCGGCTGAGAGGGAGTCGGAATTATATCTTTCCTACTCATCGGTTGATGATATGGGCGATCAGATGCTAATACAGCAGCACTGCAAGCAGTACTATACAATCGAATTGGAGATATCGGATTTATTCTATCAATAACATGATTTCTACTATACTCAAACTCTTGGGATTTTCAACAAATTTTCATTACCCATAATAAAATTAACATAATTCCTATATTAGGATTACTATTAGCAGCAACAGGAAAATCAGCCCAATTTGGCCTCCATCCCTGACTACCTTCAGCTATAGAGGGGCCTACCCCAGTATCTGCCCTACTGCACTCTAGTACTATGGTTGTTGCAGGTATCTTTTTACTAATCCGCTTCTACCCATTAATACAAAATAACTTAGCCCTTCAAACAATATGCCTATGCTTAGGAGCACTCACTACACTATTTACAGCTATCTGTGCTCTAACACAGAATGACATCAAAAAAATCGTAGCATTTTCAACCTCAAGTCAACTAGGTCTAATAATAGTTACAATCGGAATTAATCAACCACACCTCGCATTTTTACACATTTGTACCCATGCATTCTTCAAAGCTATATTATTCCTATGTTCCGGATCAATTATTCATAACCTAAATGATGAACAACACATTCGACAAATAGGAGGGTTACACAAAATCTTACCTATTACCTCTTCTTCCCTAATAATTGGAAGTCTAGCCTTAACAGGAATTCCCTTCCTAACAGGATTTTATTCTAAAGACCTAATTATTGAAGCCGCAACAACGTCGTATACAAACGCCTGAGCCCTAACCATTACCCTAATTGCTACATCTTTAACTGCTATCTACAGCATACGAATTATCTTTTTCACATTACTAAATAACCCTCGATTTAACTTCAAACCTTTAATAAACGAAAATGACCCTACAATAATTAATCCAATTAAACGTCTAGCCATAGGAAGCATTTTAGCCGGATTTCTAATAACCCACAACATTCCTATTACAAATTTACCACAAATAACAATACCTTTTCAAATTAAACTAGCAGCAATCTTATCAACAATTTTAGGATTTACAATTGCACTAGAACTAAATATATTAACCAAAAAACTAAAAATATATCATCCAACCAAACATAACAATTTCTCAAACCTACTAGGTTATTTCCCAACTTTCACCCACCGAATACCCCCTTACCTAGACCTCTCCATAAGCCAAAACCTAGCATCCTCAACAATTGATTTAATTTGACTAGAAAAAATTCTTCCAAAATCCATCTCCAAAATACAAATCACCGCTTCAATATTTACCTCAACTCAGATGGGACTGCTAAAAGTCTATTTTCTTTCCTTTTTAATTTCTATAAGTATAATTTTACTTCTAATACTTTAATTCCCACGAGTGATTTCTAGCACAATAAAAATACCAGCAAACAAAGATCACCCAGCTACAAATATTAATCAACAATTATAGCTATAAATAGCAGCAACACCTGCAGGATCCTCACTTAAAAACCCAACACTCCCACCTTCCGCATCATAAATCACCCACTCACCTATACTATAATAATCAGCTATAAATTCAACATGATCATATTTCATTCATCAGTACAATCCTACAAACTCAGATAAAACTCCTAAAAACAATGAACTTCAAATAATCATATTAGATCCTCAGGTCTCAGGATACTGTTCTATGGCTATAGCAGTAGTATAAGCAAATACTACCATTATACCGCCTAAATAAATTAAAAATACAATTAATCCTACAAATGACCCACCATGACTCAAAATAATAGCACACCCAACACCACCACTTACAACCAACATCAATCCTCCATAAACAGGAGAAGGTTTAACAGAAAAACTAATAAACCCAATTACAAATAATACACTAAAAATATAAACAATATTTAAAATCATAGTTCTCACATGGAGTATAACCAAGACTAATGATATGAAAAACCATTGTTGTAATTCAACTATAAGAACCATAATGACCATCATCCGAAAATCTCACCCCCTGATTAAAATTGTAAATCACTCTTTCATTGATCTACCCACCCCTTCAAATATTTCAGCATGGTGAAACTTTGGCTCTTTATTAGGAGTATGTCTAGGACTACAAATTTTAACAGGATTATTCTTAGCAATACATTATACCGCTGATACTACCACCGCATTCTCATCAGTCACACATATTTGTCGAGATGTAAATTATGGTTGACTAATTCGCTATATACATGCCAATGGAGCATCAATATTCTTCATTTTCCTCTACCTTCACATCGGACGAGGTATTTACTACGGATCTTACACATTCATAGACACATGAAATATCGGAATCTTATTATTATTTGCAGTTATGGCTACTGCTTTCATAGGTTACGTGCTACCATGAGGACAAATATCTTTTTGAGGAGCAACAGTAATTACAAACCTCCTCTCAGCTATCCCTTACATTGGACCTACCCTAGTAGAATGAATCTGAGGGGGTTTCTCAGTTGACAAAGCTACATTAACCCGATTCTTTGCTTTCCATTTTATTCTCCCATTTATTATCTCAGCAATAGTGATAATCCACTTACTATTCCTCCATGAAACAGGATCAAATAACCCATCTGGTATAAACTCAGACTCAGACAAAATTCCATTTCACCCCTACCATACAGTTAAAGACATCTTAGGAGTTCTATTTATAATAATTACACTAATAAGCCTAGTAATATTCATACCAGATCTTCTGGGAGACCCAGACAACTACACCCCCGCCAACCCCTTAAACACACCTCCCCATATTAAACCAGAATGATATTTCCTCTTTGCATATGCAATTCTACGCTCAATCCCCAATAAACTCGGAGGAGTATTAGCCTTAATTTTCTCCATTCTAATCTTAACATTATTTCCCATTATACACTTATCTAAACAACGCAGCATATCATTCCGACCCTTAAGTCAATGTTTAATATGAATATTAGTAGCTAATCTACTAATTCTTACATGAATTGGAGGGCAACCAGTCGAACATCCCTTTATTATCATTGGTCAACTAGCATCCGTAAATTATTTTTTTACTATTTTAATTCTAATACCCTCAACAGCCCTAATAGAAAACAAACTACTCAAATGAAGAGCCTTAGTAGTATAAAAATTACATTGGCTTTGTAAGCCAAAAATGAAGAACACCTTCCTAAGGCAATAATTCAAGAAAGAGGTAACAAACCCCACCACCAATACCCAAAACTGGTATTCTAACTAAACTATTTCTTGAAATCTTATATAATATTAAGCTATGTACATCGTGCATTAATGCATGCCCCCATTAAATATATGCAAGAGTACATATAATGTATTAAGTACATAGACCATATCATGTTTAATCCACATTTAATATCCTAGGTGATGCATAACAAGTAGTACTAGGCACTAAGACGTACATAAGACATTACCTTATTAATCCAAATCCCTGTTTAACAATACGACTATTGTCCTCCATTAACAATCTGTTTATCTGACATAAGACATAACTCCGTGATTATACATAAAACATAATATTAAATAATCCTTGTCAAAACGTCTATCCCCTCCCATCGGGAGTCCCAACTCTAGCATCCTCCGTGAAACCATCAACCCGCCAGACAGGTGTCCCTCTTCTCGCTCCGGGCCCATAAAACGTGGGGGTAGCTAAAGTGAAACTTTATCAGACATCTGGTTCTTTCTTCAGGGCCATAAAACTTAACTCGCTCATTCGTTCCTCTTAAATAAGACATCACGATGGTAACGGGCCTACTGGCGAGAAACCAACAACCCCCTAACACATGACATTTGGTAAGGAATTTATTTTGGGGATGCTGTGACTCAGCATAGCCGTCAAGGCAAGCACGCTTCCAGATACGGTGTAGACGAACCTCTTAGTCAGTTACCTTAGTCCTCATAATAAAAATCTCGTAATGTTATAGTTTAATGCATGAGGATTTGTAAACCTTAATGTTTTAGGAAATTGGTTTAATGTATCTAAGATATAAGTTTAATGTTAGTTAGACATAATATTAATGCTATCAGGACTTTTTGTTAATGCTAGAAGGACATACACGTATACACGTACGTACGTACACACGTATACACGTACACACGTATACACGTACACACGTATACACGTATACACGTATACACGTACACACGTATACACGTATACACGTATACACGTATACACGTATACACGTATACACGTATACACGTATACACGTATACACGTATACACGTATACACGTATACACGTATACACGTATACACGTATACACGTATACACGTATACACGTATACACGTATACACGTATACACGTATACACGTATACACGTACACACGTACACACGTACACACGTACACACGTACACACGTACACACGTACACACGTACACACGTACACACGTACACACGTACACACGTACACACGTACACACGTACACACGTACACACGTACGTACGTACACACGTACACACGTACACACGTACGTACGCATACGCAAATGAATACTAACAGGTATATATTAACAAACCCCCCCTACCCCCCGTAAAATTACCCATTTAATCATAAGTTCATAACTTATGTTCAACACTTAATACCTTGCCAAACCCCAAAAACAAGATAAAAATGAAGAAAAAAACGATAATTTTTTATACCCCATCATGTATTCATAGGGTGCAATAATAAATTTTTAACCGTCATGTCGGCACAAAATAACTATTTTTACCACCTAAATCATAGGATGTTGAACATAAATCATACCCCACCCTATGTATTTTTATACCTAAAA